ACAGAATTTTTTGTTATTGGAGATAATTGATTCTTGATGGATACGGCGGTCACAAATTACTTAAATTCCTCTTTTTGTTGGAACCCCCCCCCACAATAAAAAATCCTCAAGTAAAACCAGCAAAAATCATACTTTCCTACAATATCTTAATTGAATTATATCAAATTATCAATCAATTCAGTTTAATTAAATATCTACACATCTAAAACTACGCATATAAAAAGAAAATCCTGGTAACAATCTAATAACTTTTCGATATATTTGAAATTTAATTTACAAATACCCAATATTGACTTGAATTCTTCTAAGTGTTAAATATCAATTATAAATAAAAGGAATTTGGGGCGTCGCCAAGTGGTAAGGCAACGGGTTTTGGTCCCGCTATTCGGAGGTTCGAATCCTTCCGTCCCAGAGCATTTTTTCCTTAATTTTAATAGTAAATATTTTTCATATAAAATGAATAAAATTATATAATATAGTTATGTTCCTGATCGGGTCTTGCTAGGACTTTCAGAAAAAGATTGACCCCAGAAAAATGGAAACGTTTTTTTATAGATAAACCGAAGCAAAAATAGAATCTATGACTATTCATGATTATTCACGATTCCATGAGTTAATCAAGCGTAGACCAATTACGAATTTTAGTTTTATGGTAAAACATCGTTTGAAACGATGTGGTAGAAAGCAACGTGCGACTTGAAGGGCGCGATCCGTTGTGGATTTTTACATCCACCATTTTATACGGGAAAGAAGATGCTCTTGGTTCGACATCATTTCTTCTGGTCCATGAGAGAACCCTTTTTGGGTTTTAATGTAAATAGTCCATGCTGTAGCTCGAGTAGTTAGTTTTTTATGGGGGCGGGGGTCTAGGGTTAATGCCAATCAATAAATAGAATAAAAAAAAAGAAGAACAACTTCGTAAACATATCTTCCCTATATAAAGAATCCAATTCGAGCAAGTGTATAAAATCCCCCGTCTGTAGAATTATTTGGTATAAATAAATAAAAAATAAGGGTATGTTGCTGCCATTTTGAAAGCATTAATAAACCCTTTTAAAGTTAATAAACTCTGAAGTCATGTCTAAACCCAAGGATTCACAACAATTCATAAAGGATCCCGGAAAAAGCAAACGCCGTTTTCATTATATAAATCTAAATCACTGGATCAGACTGAAGGATTCCAAAAAAGTTAATATTTTTTTTATGAGACAACTTTAAAAGGAGTAAAGACGGCTAAATAAATGAAATTGCTGAATTTGAGTTATGAGTTATGAGATCAGGAATGATTTATCATTTATTTTTATAAATTATGATAAATTAATAGACAAAAAATCTAAGTTAGGTCAAATTAACAAATGAATAGGGCTGGGCTTCAATTTCGTTCTGGGTAAAGAAAAAACAACCTACTTTGGTTCTGATTTTGAATTATTACGAAGCTAATTAGACGTTAAAAATATATTAGTACCCGTGTGGCGCGCACGAAGGGGGTTCTTGCTCCATTAGTGGATTCTTTATTCTTTAAGGAATCCTGCTTAGTCGGAAATGGAGGTGAGTGTGGAAAATCAAGGGGATTTTGGTAAATAAAAAGAGTGTGAAAAAGAAAGGATTTATAATCAATTACCCTAATCCTAGATTTCAAATTGCTAGAATTATAATCTAGACCAATTTATTGAAAAGGAAGGGCGAGTATAAAGCGAGAGGGTCTAGTTAATTCGTTTGAAGTTTACCAGGTTGCGAGGCATTTGGTATTTTATCTTTTTTTTATTTTACTTTAAAATATATATAATTATACGATTTTAAGATATAGAATATTCGGTAAAATTACCTTGTTTTTACTGTATCGCACTATGTATATGGATCATTTGTAGAACCCTAAAAATATTATGTCTTTGGTCCAAATCCAACTTAAAACGGAGGACTTCAAAATATATTTACAGCTGCCTGTTAGATCTCAACAACACAATTTTATATATCCACTTCTTTTTCAGGAGTATATTTATGTACTTGTTCATGATCGTGATTTAAAAAGGTCAATTTTTTTTGCAAATATAGGCTATGAAAAAAAATTTCGTTTTCAAATTGTGAAACGCTTAATTAATCGAATGTATAAACAGATACATTTGACTACTTATTATTCTAATTATTCTAACAAAAGGACAATTTATGGGCTCCTCAAGAGTTTTTATTATAAACTGCTATCATCGGGGTTTTCTTTTCTTTTTGAAATTCCGTTTTTTTTCAAATTCATATCAGAGCGAAAAAAAATATTAAAATCTCAGAATTTACGATCAATTCATTCAATATTTACTTTTTTCGAGGATAATTTATCACATTTAAAATATGTATTAGATCTACTAATACCCAACCCCCCTCATCCGGAAATATTGGTTCAAAAAATTAGATATTGGGTACAAGACGCTTCTTCTTTACATTTATTACGATTCTTTCTACACGAGTTTTGTAGTGTGAAAAGTTTAATTACTACAAATAAGTCAAAAAG